ATTCCAGAGGTGCTTGGTTCGAATCCAGCTCGTGACACACCAGGAGAGACCGCTTTCCATTCCGCACCACGGTAGCCATTTTTGAAAGCTGTCCGTTAGCTTAGTAGCTACGAGACCTGTTGAGTCCACTTCTTTCTTTACTTGCTTGACTCGTTGATTAAAATCTTTCAACCTTTTGTTCTTCAGCCTCACGCCCACTCAGAATCTCTACCACCGTTCTCCTTGTCAGCCTGCACCAGATCTCCTTGTTGGAGTGGTGCTGTCTGCGGCGTTTTGTTTTTTCGGGAACAAAAATCTGCCCCTCAAGGGGTGGGGACGTCCCACCTATTCGTCCTTGAGCGGGGATCAGCGGTTCCTTGGGAGTCGATTTAAAATAAAGTAGGAAACCTGTATGGGCATCCCGGCATTTAAGGTTGTTTGAAGGAATCCTACTTTATTAACCGCCGGGCGAATACTGGACAAGGCTAGGGTAGCGACTCCCTCATAACACGTCACTTCCTTTAATCCCGTTAAGGCACTGAAGTCTTCCAAAATAGCGAGGCCATGCCACCCGGCCTCTAGGGATCGAACTCAGGGGAAGGAGAGGTTACGGGGCTGAAGCCTACTCGGTTTAAAGCATAACCACCAATGTTCTAGAACACCACCTATGTCATTTCTTAATTCGATAGTAGATGACTCTCTTTTTCCCCTCGGAATGCTAAAAAAAGAGGCTTCGATCTAAGTTTCAGTTTCAGCCCTAAAAAAACCTTATTTAGGGATTTAAACCCATAAAAATCCCATCTTTTTCACTAAAAGAGTGTGTTTGCACAGGATTCTATTTCAATAAAAAGAGAAGAAAGCTTCTTGACTTGACCTATTGGGAAAGAAAATAGAAGCTGTTGTTTCTTTCCCGGCAAAGGAGGAACGGAACATTAATGCCACATCTAAGGCCTTCGCCGCTTGAGAAATAGGTTGCTATAATGCACTGAACACAAAGGCCAATCTCGATCAGAGATTGACAAAAGTAGTATCATGATGGGTTTAGTAGAGCTAGGAACATCCCTACATTCCTGATCTAAGGAAGGAATGGAATAAGGGGTGACTGAGTAGCAACCTAATTTTGAAAGAGAATGAAAAGCAAGTATCATATTCTGATTCGACTGAGAAGACCCTCCCTCAGGGCAAGAGAAAGCAAGTCCGAGCTAGCGGTCCGAGCAAAAAGCAAGTCTCGAGAAAGCATAGAATGTATCATAGGCTTCAGCTTCACATTAACAACTTGACTGGAACTCTACCCCTATCCTTGATGAACTATACCAACCTCAAGATTCTCAACTTGAGGGTGAACACGTTCGTAGGTAAACAAACTCTCGGCCTTGGATTTCTCGACGCTCTCTCAACTTACCACATTGGACCTAGGAAACAACAATTTTACGTGTACTTTGCCAGAGACCCTTTTCTCGTTCAAATCACTTACGGCCCTTCGTTTGGAAAGTAATAAGCTAGTGGGTCAAATCCCAAATTGGCTGGCGAAGCTCAAGAAGTTGGAGGTACTTGACCTCTCTTATAATCAGATCACGGGCTCGATCCCAGGTTGGTTCGGTAATTTGGGGCTGCCGATTGCGCCTGCAGCGAGAAGAACTGAACACCTTTCCCTCACCATGGTGTGGTGATAATGCCCTAATTCATCTCTGTAAACTACTCCGATGGCCGATTGTTTCGAACCCGTATTTGTGGTAGAAGAGGCTAAGAGCACTCTCTCTCGACGCTCGCATAAACAGCAACTTTGATGTTAGAGACTTTAGCGTAGCTAAGGAGATCGGAGGCGCTGTGGCGTTTGCCGGAGCTGTCGAAGGTGGAGTCCCCAATCTTGGTGCCTAATTCATTATCTAAAGTAAATACGTTCTAGGGGTTGATTCCGGCCTCTAACATCCCATCTACGATCGCCGATTGCCAGTTCTTTACTTTAACTCGGGGCTGAGAACACATCGGAGAATGCAGAGACCACTATCAGCAATATATGCCTTTCCTGGGAAAAAGACCTAGAACATACTTCTTAAAAAGGGCGAAACTTACATGAACGGCCACAGATAGAATGACAAGAAGGGTCTTCATACTGACTGCCACGGGGATACAAAGGGGTTCCGCTCTTCACCTTAGCTATGTGAGTGCGCGGTACAAAGAAAAGGCCTATATTTGAGAGGCATTGCCTATAGCACCTGACTTAATAGCGCAGGCACAAGACCTTAAAAAGGTAGAACTCTTTCTACGTAGCTTCGTCGAAGCATCATCTGCTGCTGGCTTTTCGATCGGATCGATAACCCCGTCTATGGTATCATCATGGCTAGTTCCAAGGAAGGGCTAGCTCCTTTCCTTCGCTGCATCAATCTCCGTTTAAAGAAGCTGTCCAGCGACCTCCTCTAAGACTTGCTTTCGTCCCTGCACGACTGGAACGCTTGCAAGGCTCATCTCTTCTTTCTGGTTCCGGAAAAGGAGGTTCTATAAATGCAGCTTTTCGAGGATAGCAAGAAAACGGACATAGGTTCGAAAGGAAGTAATAAGGTCAAGACTGCTGCTCCGATCCAGACCAGGTGTCGTTGGTTGAGCCTGACCCCGCTCATTTCATGCCGATAGCTTTTTTTTTGTTACGTGTACTGTAGACTCTCATCTCGTGTGCGATAGGGCGGCTAGCTTTGAAGAGAAGACAGAGGGAATAGGAGATGGGATTGGCATGGGAGGTCTACGAACCTGGGCTTTGGCAAGACTTGGGATAGGCAGAAATGGAGGAAAAGTAACCCCGCGGAGAAGATTCATTATGAAATACCCGGAAACTCCCAGTAAAAGATTCAAAGGCAAGGTAAAGTAGTTCATTCGGGTGAAGAAGTTCACTCGTTAGGGCGAAGCCGAGACGAAACCTTTCTTAACTAAAGATGACAATATTCCAGGGATCTTAGGAAATTATCCTTTCATCCAGCAGTGAGGATAGAGATCGACGAGTCCGCAGCTCCCTCGTCTGTTGTCGGAGTGGCTAGGCTACTATAAGGGCACAGCCAGCTCAGGGTAAGCATATCTTTTCACAGCAGAATGGATCTGAAAACGAAAAAGCAGTCGAACGAAGAAGGAATACCATCCCACGCCTTACTCTTTGAATGCTTTGGGCATAGTTCATAGAAGGATTCATGCTAAGTACTAGCGCTCCGTTGCTGCACTCTCGAAAAGCAGACTTCCCCGATTAGGACTATAAGACATGGGAGAGAGGAGTCGGCAGTCTTGCTATTGAATGGAATAGAAGAAGCACATTACCGAATGAAGTTAGCTAGAAAAGCTGCTCATGACCCGAGGAAAAGTGCTTTACTATAGAAAAAGTGCTTGTAGGACTCCTTCAGTGCACATCAAGACTATGTTATGGTTTGGTAGCTTAGTCTTAGTCGGACTTTCCTCAAGTAAGTAGGTAGTTCGAGACAGTGAGCCAGTGCCTGTGGTTGAAGTTTAAGGTTCAAAAGCAGAAGGAGAAAAGATAGTTAGGAACATTCAAGTCGAAGGAGCTACATAGTTCGCCGAGGTCGTCGTCCCTATCGCTGGTTCAAAGCTAGAAGGAAGACGAGGTCGCTCTGCTTCGTAGACAAGGCTCCTTTTTCTTTTAACCTTATCTTGCAGGTGACGAACGATGGATGGTTCTAAATCTATCGCGAAGTAAAAAATCATGAGGATTTGATCAGCCCGGCTAAAACTTGCCTGTGTTAGCAGCCGGCTACCTTTTCCGATATTGGTAAGCAGAAGCGCGGAAGTGGTGGTCAAGTACAAATGATCTTTTTTCATCCTTAACGGGATGGTACTCTACCTCTGGATCTAAACCAGAATCAGGGAAGACGATCCACCGATGCTGACCAACCACGGTGGGGTCTATTCCATACCATGCCCTCGGGAGAAAGTATAGTATAGTAAGGGCTCGCGCCTCTGGTGTCTGCTGCTAGGTCATACCTTCAATCGAGAGAGGTACACGCTTTCGGCTTTGAAGGAGTAGGCGCCGTTGGAGTCAGGGTTCTTCTTCAACTAGGAAATGGAAACTCTCGTAGTTGATGCTAACTCGACTGAGGACCTCCATTCTTTCGGTTTTGGCAAGGAGGGCTGGTCGGTCAAAAGTGGGGTAGGCTACCTTAGTCGTCTTGTCCTTCTTTCTCGGACGGAAGATGAGGCACCACCTGAGACGATGCCGAAGAAAGAACACTTTCCTAGTAGCGTTCCGTCGGTCTAATAGTCATTTCATCCATTGTCTCGAGGACCTAGGAGAATTTTGTACTCGAGCACAAGTAACACTTTGAATGAAGTCCGAGGGGATAGCTCCGAGTGCTAGGCTTGCGCTTCTTTCTACCCACACTTGGAGGAGATTGCAGAACCGTCGACGTTGGTGGCGCAAACATCCACTTGATCCAAGTCTTTTTCGGCCACTACTTTCGCATTGAAGCAGTTGTACTCGGACCCTCCGTCTACGAGAGCTAGAAGGTCTTGGTGGGAGAGATCACCAACTCCTAAGTTTGATAACCCGGGAAGTTTTCTCTTCGCCTCACGTCCGATCTTTCTTCCGCACTAACAGAAGTTTACAATCCGTAGACCTTCCTCCTTCCCTTTTCAGTCCTATTGCTCGGTCAGGCTTTCCCCATTTCCGAAGATTCCTCACTGCTGCCTCCCAGAAGCTCTTTCAATACTTTTTCTGAGCGAAGGCGCTGCTCCCCTAAGGATTGAATCCGTTAGAGATTAGAGAAAGGAAAGATTCATTTCCAAAGAATGAAAAGAAAGGTGCTCATTAGTAAGGTAAGGCTTGCCTTTACCCGAAAGAAGGGTGCAGCGGTGTAATGACTTGATTTGTCTCATCACATAGGAACCCTATAGATCTTTATCATCCTTGCAAACTCTTATTTGTAATTAGACTGTGACAGCTGCTTTGCTGATAAATTCAAACCTTGTTGAGCCACACCAAACAACGGGATCATACTCACTCCTCACTAATGGATTGCCTGGAGTTC